AGAATATCTCTATTAATTAATCTATTCTATTAATAAATTATTAATCGAATAGATTAATTAATAGAGAATCAAAATATAAGTAATATAGAATTAATATAGAATTAATATAGAATGAAAGTAATCTAGAATGAAAGTAATCTAGAATATAAGTAATTCATAATCATCGGGTTAGGGTTGATCTAAACCAGCTCATTATATATATGATTCAACATGCCAACTATTAAACAACTTATTAGAAACACAAGACAGCCAATCAAAAATGTCACGAAATCCCCCGCCCTTCGGGGATGCCCTCAGCGCCGAGGAACATGTACTAGGGTGTATGTGCGACTCGTTCCGATCATGGACTAAGACAAAACAGAGGAAACAAATTATTCCGGTATAAGTGATAGGTTAGAATAGAATGGAAAAACTCCATTCCATTTACTATCTTACTTAAAAAAAAAAAGAATCTCTTATAATATATATCCTTTTATTGTTATTGTGTATCAAATTTATGGTTTCCGTTGGTGCAAATCCAATCACCTCAATTTGCAATTTCAGATGAGAAAGACTTCCCCATTGGTAGCAAATGCTTATCCATTAAGCAGGGAAAATTCTATTTCAAAATTCAAAAATTATGCCCTTATTCTTGCAAGAACGGACTAAGAGGGTCAGCTCCCCAGCTAATCTTCACTTCATACTTAAATACCGTTACTGTATAGTTAGATTTCGTTGTGAAAGACTTTTTACTAGCTATTTCATGGGTAGAGCCAAAGAGTGTGAACTGTACAAGTTAACAATAGCATTGATTAAATGAGAGAAGGAGCTCCGGTGTATAGAGAGGACCTCGCCGTTTAAGAAGTAACCATAGAAACGATGGAATCCACTATTTCTTTATCCATTTCTATTTAATTGAATATGCTTTTTTGATACCTAGTATCAATACAATCTCTTATTTCGAGGTTAAATGCTTATAAATAAAAAAAAATCGTGGTTGGGAAGGTTATAGTAGCAAAAGCCATTGGAATCTTTTATTTTATACATTGGAAAAATCCGTTTTTCTTATTAATACATAAAGGGAAAAGAATAACTGAAAAAAAAAAAGAAATCAAATAGTTATTCATCAAAGTTTGATTTATTCAATGACCAGAATTAAACGAGGATATATAGCTCGGAAACGTAGGACAAAAATTCGTTTATTTACATCAAGTTCTCGAGGGGCTCATTCAAAACTTACTCGAACTATTACTCAACAGAAAATAAAAGCTTTTGTTTCGGCTCATCGGGATAGAGATAGGAAAAAAAGGGATTTTCGTCGTTTGTGGATCAGTCGAATAAATGCAGTAATTCGCGAGAATCAAAAAAAGGTATACTATAGTTATAGCAGATTAATGTATAATCTGTACAAGAGGCAGTTGCTTCTTAATCGTAAAATACTTTCACAAATAGCTATATTAAATAAGAATTGTCTTTATATGATTTCCAATGAGATCATAAAAAATTCCCCGGAGACTGAACTCCGGGAAGGTAGAGTAGAGATTTGTATGATAAAATAGAATCATATGATAAAGTCGTCAAAATGAGCAACCACGTTCAATAAAAAAAGATTTATTCTTCTTCACCGATTCCCTTTTTTCTTACATACAACACGATAATCCAAATTGGATTGTCGTAGTTTTTGAACAAAACATCAACCCACGTTTGATTTGAGTTTTGATTGGAATTTGAATTCAATTGAAGAGTAATCCTATCTTTTTTTTTTTTTTTTAAGACCTGTAGTTCTAGCGGCCGACTCGCTTTTTTCAAATTGTTTTTCATTATTAAGAAAAGGTAACGAAGATAAAATACGAGCTTGTTTTATAGCAATCGTAATTAATCGTTGTTGTTTTAAGGTCAATCTATTCACCCGTCTAGATAATATTTTTCCCTGTTCACTAATAAATCGACTAATTAAACTCATGTTTTTATAATCAATTCGATCCCCCGATTGGATCGGGGGCAAACGTCTACGAAAAGATCGCTTGGATTTAAGAAAAAGTCGCTTAGATTTATCCATAGTTTGTTTATTCCTTATCCCGAAAATACTATTTTGTAAAAAATAGGATTTGCTTTGTTTCTATTTTTTTTATTCTTATCTTTTTTTTTTTTTTTTATAATGTTTTTAATGTTTTTGTTTTTAAATATATTTCAATATATATACAATCTCTTCTATAATTTAGAACAATATGAAAAAATATATCATTTTTCATCTTCCTTCGAGGGGTGACACACGAGTGATCAATTTTCTCTATTTCTTTATCTCCCCGTGAATCGTATGTTTGCAACAACAGGGACAGAATTTTCTCAATTCCAATCGACTAGGCGTATTGTGTCGATTCTTTTGAGTAATATATCTGGAAATACCCGTTGATTTCTTATTAACACTGTTTCGAACACAACTGGTACATTCCAAAATAACCCCTATTCGAATATCTTTACCTTTTGCCATGAACCTCCTTTGTGTTTTTGATTCACTTAACTCTTCTACTTTACGATTCGAAGCAAAAAGGAACAAAAAAGAAAATAATAGAAGTTGCTAATTCGAAATCCAATTATGAAGGATCTCGTTCCAATCAATAATCAATATAGTCAATATAATATAAGTTATAAGTATAGTAATTCTAAGTATAGTAATAATTAAGTAATACAATGATTTCTAACTATATTTAGAATCACAGTACAGTATTTCTGTTTTGATTTAAGTATCCTATATGATATTCTTGCCCCGCCTTAGCCATTCCATTTCTATTTCTATTAATCTATTAAATAATAGGGTGAGACCAGAAATAGAAATGGAATGGATTATTAATTTATGAATTTCTTATTAATTAAATTCAATTGAAGCCTGGACCGAATTCCGAGTTTCACTGAGACCGAATCCAACTTTATTCTTTCTCTTTTCTAACTTCTAAAAAAAAGAAGGAGAAGGGGGGATTAATCACAGATATTTGATTGTATCTTTAATCTTCTTCACCCCTTCCCGTGTCAATAACTAGAATGAAAAAAAGGGAAATATCAATGCATCCGGGAATAAACGATTGATCTCTATCAATAGACCTGCTAAAGCACCAAACCATAGAGTACTTACCACTGGTGCCACGGAGAGATATGTTTTTAGATCTCGCATTTAAAATCCTCCTTCTTTATTCTTAATTCTTATTCTTTATTATATTATTCTATTATAATTTGTAATACATAATTACATATATGATCAGACGGTTATTTAATTAATAACGACTTGTATTTGTACGCAAAATTCTTAATTCAAATTGAAATGTATAACGATTCATTAGATATTCTTTCTTTTTTTTTTTTTTTAACAAAAAAAAGAGGTCCGTTTCTTCTCTGCCCGAGCATTCTCTAAAGATATTCATCTTTTTTTTGTTAGGCGGATTTCAGATGTATATAAGTCTTTTATTATTATTATAATATATGTTATACAATATGAAACTAAAAAGATGAAACTAAAAAAAAAATGGCAGGATAATTTATATATATATCAACCGAAAAAATCAAGATATGGAAAACAAGACAAAGATTCTTTACAATGACACTGTAAACCAATTGAAAGGGATGTAGCGCAGCTTGGTAGCGCGTTTGTTTTGGGTACAAAATGTCACGGGTTCAAATCCTGTCATCCCTATCCCTAACTATTACCTATCTTATGAGCAGTAACAAGGGATCAATTGAGACCGGTTAAAAGTAGACATACATACTCAATAGAAATAGATGCATATTCTATCAATATATATATGATGAGAGTTCTATATATATATAGATTATGATAGTATATGCATGCAAGATGAATTGGAGTCACATAAGATTTTTTTATGATTTATGAAAATAAAGCGCTCTTAGTTCAGTTCGGTAGAACGCGGGTCTCCAAAACCCGATGTCGTAGGTTCAAATCCTATAGAGCGTGATTCCATTCTTGTTAGATCGAGAATGACACTGAAATAATGGAACAGCAGTCTAAAGTCTTAATTTTACCTCCTGTGGATTAGGATTAAAACAAACAAAATAGGAGGTCAATAAAAAAATGTGAATTAATCAAAGGTCCAACTGATCACCACGTCGGTATTGTAAATATGCAGTTACGAATAATCCAGCCAAAGTAATAGGAATTAGACCTAACACGATTCCAAATAGAAAAACTTCAATCATTTTTATTTGTTTGAAAGGAGAAAGGGGGAGGTAATATATATCTTTAAATATTAATCTGTATTGCCCAGGAATCTCAATGACCAAGAATTGGAAATTGACACGGTAAGGAACTATAGAATATATTGAATATCCCAGAAAGATTGATTTTTATGAATTGTTCATTCAATTAATTTCATAATCTCAAATCAAATAAGTCGTATCTTGCTCAGACCGATAAATAGAGATGAGGTTATAGTTAAAGCTGCTAGTAGAAAACCGAAATAACTAGTTATAGTGGGCATGAAGAGGCTAAATGAAATATGTTCTTTTTATACATATGTTTAAAAAGCACTTCCCTAAGTTTCCATTAGAAAGATAGGAAGATAAACAAAAATACCACTTGAAAAATCCAATTGAAAATTTTGGATTCATCAATCAATCATTATAGACGAAGAAAAATATAGTGACATAGGTAAGAAATCCATTCATCATCTGTGACATCTACCCATCCTGTGATTCCAAATCAACAGATTGATAAAACAACTCTTGAGTTGAGTAAACTAATATAATAAAAAATTCTTATTATAAGAATAAGAACTTTGTTGTGTAATTTCATTCAATTCAAATCAAAAAGGAAAAACTCTCTTTTTCTTTGAATTAATATAGAATCAAATATAGAATCAAATCGGAAAAATATCTATTTTGATCCTTTTTTTTTATTTATTAATTTTGATTGTATCAAATCCATTTTTTTAGACCAAAAGAAGAGTGACCTTCTAATGCCCTTTCCTTGACTTTTTTACTTTGATTTTAATTCATTGGATTTTGTAGTAGGT